GGACATTAAAACCTTGTTTATCCTTTAGTTGACAGTTCTTATCTTCATCGCGGGGTAGAGCAGTTTGGTAGCTCGCGAGGCTCATAACCTTGAAGTCACGGGTTCAAATCCCGTCTCCGCAACAAGTTTTTTTGTAAAAAAAGGGGGGGTTTACTCTTTTTACTTTACTCTGTTAACTACTAATTAACAATTAATTACCTCTTTTTTTAGTAACAGAAAAGAAGGACGAGGACAAAACCACTATATATACTATTACTATCACGGTCAATTCTATTGACTCATTTATCTGAATTCAAAATTACCTCAAATACATTACCTACATTACCCTAGGCGGATAGCGGGAATCGAACCCGCGTCTTCTCCTTGGCAAGGAGAAATTTTACCATTCGACTATATCCGCATTTTTTTATTCTTTATAAAATATACTAAAAAAGAGTAAATCAAAATTCAAAATGAAAGAATAATTTTCACTCTATTTCTATCTATTCTATCTATATATCATAGATAGAAATAGATAGAAATGGATTTTCTCTATATTTATTTCTATATTATATTATTTCAATAATAATTATTAATTAGTAGAATTAGAACTCTATTAATATTTTATAATATTTTACTTATTATTGTTAGAAATTCTATATAGATTATTAGAAGTTTCTTATCTAGTATTTATTATTTAGAAGAGATTTTCTATATTTCTAATATATTTTAGATTTAGAATTTAGATTACTAAAACTAAAGTATATTCTATTATATTACTTCTTATATAATTTATAATTTAATTAATTAATATTAAAAGTTTTTAGATTTTAGAATAAACTAGTTATGATTTTTTGATATTCTAATCAAATATTATTATTTTAAAGTTTAAATAAAAAGTTCTAACTTTAAAATCTAAAATAAGTCATTTTTTAATAAAAATGAGCATAAAACAATAACAATAACAATAAAGAAATGGGATTTTTGAGAATTCTAATTCATATTCATATTCTTTTTTATCCTGTTTTCCGGTATCATTTTATAATAAGGTTTTTGTTGGACCCCTCCCTCTAATTTTGTGTTCATTTTTTATTTGCATTCTTATGCATTTTGAGGGCTTATATTTCATTTTAAGGTGTCTCGCATAATCGAAAGAATTTCGGATTCGGAGGGGGGGGGGTCATTTCATTTTTTTATCTGTAAAATAAGGGGTTCAAGAGATGAGAGAATTAAGGATACCTACCAGAAACACTAATACAATCCATAAGGATGTCCCGGAAAATACAACATTTTTGTTACTCGACCAACCCTCAGGAGAAGCAAATACAACGGGTACACTTATCAGTAAGATTAATGAAGTAGCAATTAACGCAAAAATAGCCAATTGGAAAGCAATAGTCATCTTTCTAATCCTCCAAGTTACCAACAAAAGAACTATACCATTTAATCCATCTCTTAATTCAAAAAAAAAAAGATATAATTGTAGGAAAATGTATCATAGAGGGATTTTCCGTTTTTTCATGAATACATTAATTCTAATTAATTCTAAATTCTATATGAATATGAATTTTTTATATGAATTATTAACACACTTTTAACCGCTTTATTCGGACATGGGGTCGGGAGTAGTTTCTTTTTTTCTTTTTTTTACTTCGGCAATGATCGTGCTAGATTATGCATTTAAAAGTATCTATATCTCTAAATAGATAGTTATAAATGGACTTATCCCTTCACCCCAGTATTTTTCTATATTCTATAATATAGTCATGGTATCCATTCCTACGCTTTGGTCCTGTTCTATAATTGGTAGAATAAATAAGAAAATTAGAATAATTTTTTCTAAATTATCTTTTGGAGAGATGGCCGAGTGGTTGATAGCTCCGGTCTTGAAAACCGGTATAGTTCAGAACAAAGAACTATCGAGGGTTCGAATCCCTCTCTCTCCTTTTGCTCGGCAAATACAAACGGATTTGTTTTGTATTGGTTTACCAGGTTCAGTATCATAAAGGTGAATGGCTCGGCTAGGTAGGATAGCCGAGCCAAAAAAAATAAGTTAGAGAGAAAAATGGAAAGAAAGGAAATAGTAATATCTTTTTTTTAGGTATGACCCAATCTACCGAGGTGGAATCAAATTAAGTCCTACTTCAAGTCTTGAATTTATTCCCTCAGTTAAGAGGAGTCATAGAAAGAACAGGTTCAAAATCACGATCAATTCCTTTTTCAAATCCCGCAGCAGCAGCTCTAGCCCTTCCCGCGTGCCATAAATGACCTACGAATAGGAAGAATCCTAGAACAAAATGAGAGGTAGCTAACCAACTTCGAGGAGAAACATAATTGACTGCATTGATCTCGGTAGCTACACCACCTACAGAATTTAAAGAACCCAAGGGGGCATGGGTCATATATTCCGCGGAACGTCGTTCTTGCCAAGGTTGTATGTCGTTTTTCAGCCTACTTAAGTCCAAACCATTGGGACCCCTTAGAGGTTCTAACCAGGGAGCGCGTAGATCCCAAAAACGCA